ATGGTTATACGGGTACCAAAAGTACGAATGAGATGGATCTTTGTTTTCCTAACCATTCTTTTTAGTCCCGATACCAATAAGGAAAAGGGTTATTTATAACAAAGTTTTTGTGTTGTTGATTCCTAGGTGTAGTGCTTTTTCCCCGATGCCATCTATTGGTACTAAATGAAGTAGTAATGACCTCCAATACAGAACCTATAGATGTAACCTTTCGCTCAATACTAAAATTGATAATTGAAGCATCTAAGGCTGCATCAATCGAGGATACACGACAGAAGGAATTGCTCTATCTTTAAACTTCACCTTCACCAAGCGTAGGTTTCTTTCACTAATTTGTTTTTTTTCTATTCCTAACTACGTTCTTTTTCTCGTAAAACTGAGGGGTAAAAAAAAACAAGAAAAAATCAAATCGCACCATCTCTGTAATAGGTAAATGCCTTTTTTTCTCCTGAAGTTGTCGGAATTATTCGTAATAAAATATTGGCTACAATTGAAGAGGTCTTATCAATAAAATTTCCATTTATTCGAGATCTAGGCATAATTAGCAATTCATTCTATAATTCTTCTCATCCCCCTTCGGGGAAAACGATCCCACAAAAAAGGGAATTGTACAGTACAAAATAACATAAAAACAGATTAATTGTAAAAAATGTGGTGTCCCCCTTTTGGACAAAGATGAAATGAAATAGTTGAATCAGATTAGATTTCATTCCAATTTCGTAGTATACCAATGACTATTACTATTTCATCTAAGTTGAATAACCAAATTTCCTATGGATTTTGATAACTCGAGATGTTTTGATTTGGTTATGATCCAAAAAGGAAAAGAATGGAATAATCATTCCATGATAAAATTAAATTCAAATATTCAAATAAAGTAACCATCCTTTTTGTTTGCATAACATGTATGTGCCACATCATACAATTGAAATAGAAAGATTCGTCGGACAATTCATGAATTCCATGGGTTAGCTGATGAAAGAAGTTGTTGTTGATAAATATGAAATTGGAAAAGCAATTTCTTCTTATGGAACCATCGGGCGGTCATACATGTACTACAATTAAGATGAAGGACTCGCTATTCATTCGGGTTTTGGTCAAGAATAACATTCTGTAGGAGAGATGGCCGAGCGGTTCAAGGCGTAGCATTGGAACTGCTATGTAGACTTTTGTTTACCGAGGGTTCGAATCCCTCTCTCTCCGTTTCTTTTCATTCATCAACGTTACCGACTACAATGTATTAAATAAAATAAGAATTGATATCATTATTCTAATGATAAGACCCTTATTTAATAGACATTCTCTATCCCTAATTAATCCCTGTGATAGGTAAAATACAAATAGGAATATCGTATTGATATTGAAAAAAATAAAAAGAATCCTATTGTCGATCCTTTTTTGATACATGAATGAGACAGGGCACGAGGTGCTCTATTTACTTCAGCGAAAGGAGTCAAAATTGGTATGAACCTTGCTTTTTTATTTTCATTAGAATCAAGTCTGACGGGAATAATATTCTACGACCAACAACTCATTTATTTTAAGACCAATCCATTTACTATCTATTATTTGATTGACAAATCCTTTATATTGTAAGGAGTCAATAGTCAAATGGTTTGGGAATTCCCCGTGGGGGGATGAAACAATATAATTTTGAATCAGAGCTTTCGATCTTTCTTTATCCTTCGTAGTAATAATATCTCGGGGTTTGCAACGATAACTTGGTATATCCACTATACGACCATTAACTAAAATGTGTCTATGGTTAACTAATTGTCTGGCTCCAGGAATGGTCGAAGCCATACCTAATCGAAAAAGGATGTTATCCAAACGCATCTCAAGTAGTTGTAGTAAAACCTGGCCTGTTGACCCTTTGGCTTTTCCAGCAATATGCACATATTTAAGTAATTGTCGCTCTGTCAGACCATAATGAAAACGCAATTTCTGTTTCTCTTCTAAACGAATACGATATTGTGATCTTTTTCCAGAGCGCAATTGGGTTTGAAGATCACTTCTGGATCTGGGTCTTTTACTAGTGAGTCCCGGTAAAGCCCCCAGCCGGCGTATTTTTTTGAAACGAGGTCCTCGATAACGAGACATATAAAGGCTCCTTTTTGATTCACTTTTATTTGAAAAAAAAAAATATAAATTCAGACTGAACTAAAGGATCAGCAAAGCAAAACTCAATTTACTAAAGTCCTACAAAACAGAATAAAAAAAATTTTATCAATATTCGGATTCTTTGTATATATAGGAAATTAAAGCGAAGGTTACATTTTCCAATTTCTTCTGTAGAGATCTAATTGTTCTAGTCAACTTTTTTATTCATAGCTATAGCTGCAAGTTACCATGACATAATAGATCGGTGACCTAACATTTAGAGAAAGCGAGAGTAGAGATTTTCAATCATGGAAAGAAAAAAATTGATTAAAGAAAAAGAGCCGGCTATCGGAATCGAACCGATGACCATCGCATTACAAATGCGATGCTCTAACCTCTGAGCTAAGCGGGCGGATATAAGAACAATAGTGTATAGGAATACAGGAAACTATTGGATCTTGGCTATTACCTAGTGATTCTTCTTCTTTTTTTAATTTATTGATTATTTAAATTTCTTATATTTATTAGTTATATATTTTTTATATATTTTAGATTCTATTTAGAAAATAGAAAATAAAACTATTTAGATTATAGATAAATTAGATATCTAAATAGAAATTAAATTTCATATTCATATATATGTGAATCTAAAATATCAATATATCAATGAAATTAGGATTTGAAATGAAAAAAAAAAGAATAAATATCGACCGTTCCACTATTTCAAACTGCACTGTAAAAATTAAGGAGGAGGAAAGGCACATATATATGTGGGATATATCTATCCATATTGAATTGCGGATACATCAATGATAGAATCAATTTCGTATTGAAACAAATAGGGTTCATCCAATAGAGATGAAATGATAGAATATAGAATAGTAGTGGGTAGTGTGGGTGGCAAAAAAAGAAAATAGCAGCATACACTTTTTCGATATAGGAATCATTACCTAATGAATTCAATAGTGCCAAGATAAATTAAAGAGGTGGATGAAATTACCCTTGTCTCAAAATAAAGGGGGATATGGCGAAATTGGTAGACGCTACGGACTTGATTGGATTGAGCCTTGGTATGGAAACCTGCTAAGTGGTAACTTCCAAATTCAGAGAAACCCTGGAACTAAAAATGGGCAATCCTGAGCCAAATCTTTGTTTTGAGAGAAAAGATGGAAAATGAGAATAAAAGGGATAGGTGCAGAGACTCAATGGAAGCTGTTCTAACGAATGAAATTGACTACGTTACGTTAGTAGCTAAAATCCTTCTATTGAAATGACAGAAAGGATAACCTTATATACCTAATACGTACGTATACATACTTACATAGCTCTATATATGATATATGAAAATAGAAATCTTCTATTTCTATTATATATTAATTAGAATGATAGAGATCAAAAAATATATGAAAAATTGAAGAGTTATTGTGAATCAATTCCAATTGAAGTTGAAAAAAGAATCGAATTCAAATATTCAGTGATCAAATGATTCATTCCAGAGTTTGATAGATCTTTTGAAGATTAATTGGACGAGAATAAAGAGAGAGTCCCATTTTACATGTCAATACCGACAACAATGAAATTTATAGTAAGAGGAAAATCCGTCGAATTTTTAAATCGTGAGGGTTCAAGTCCCTCTATCCCCAATAAAAAGCCCATTTTACTTCCTCACTCTTTATTTATCCTCACCCTCTTTCTTTTTTTTTTCATCAGTGGTTCAGTTTAAACAAAATGAAATATCTTTCTCATTTCATTCACTCTGTTCTTTCACAAATGGATCCGAATCAAAATCCTCGTATCTTCTTCCAATCCAATCTCATTTGTTTTGTATAATACGATATGAACATATATATATATGTTCAAGGAATTTCCGTTATTGAATCATTCATAGTCCATATCTTTTTCCTGACATTTACAAAGAATGTCTTCTTTTTGAATATCTAAGAAATTCAGGGGCTAGGTCCAATTTGTTAAGATTTTATTTTTTAATTCTTTTCATTGACATAGATAATTGACATAGATATAAGTACTCTGCTAGGATGATGCACGGGAAATGGTCGGGATAGCTCAGTTGGTAGAGCAGAGGACTGAAAATCCTCGTGTCACCAGTTCAAATCTGGTTCCTGACACATGAATAATGTATCGGATATATATTCATACCTCATACAAATGAAATTAATTCATTTAGACGAGATATTCTTTTATTTCAAATTTCATATTTTTTTGTCACTCTTGCTCAAGTTACTTTCTGAGGTCCCCACTAAGTGATGCGCGAGGTACAAAGTTCATGGTGCAGAATCATCCTATTGTGCTCATACGAAATGTATATTATATGATATCTTCCCAATTGGGGAATAGCAATGAGAGCCTCTTTTTCTTTTTTTATTTTAGACCCTCCACAATACGAATGGAAGTCCAGTTACTCTGTTTCATCTAGAAGGGGAATGTCAAGATGCTCATTGATTGATAAAAAAGGGGTTTTTTATCAATCAATGAGCATCTTGAATTTCATAGAAATTGGGCGTAATATAGTCTTTACGTAAGGGCCAGCCTATCCAACTTTCAGGCATCAAGATACGTTTAAGGCGAGGATGATTCTCATAAGAAATTCCCAACATATCATAAGATTCCCGTTCCTGAAAATCAGCACTTCTCCAAATCCAGAAAACTGACGGGGTTTGAGGATTACTCCTGGGAGCAAATATTTTTATGCATACCTCTTCTGGTTTATCTATACCATACCGTATTTTCGTAAGGTGATAAACACTAGCTAAAAATCCGCCTGGTGCTACATCATAGGCACACTGGGAGCGTAAATAATTGTAACCATATACATATGAAATGACAGCAATGGAATCCCAATCCTCGGTTTTTATTTGTAAAGTCTCTATTCCTCGGCAATC